TTGTTATGAATGTACTCGAAAAAAGAACTAGATTGTGTACTGATAAGACTAAAAAAGAATACTTACCAAAAATATATGATCCTTTCGTCAATGGACCCTACCGCGGACGAATCAAAAAATTGTTTACACTTTCAAGCATAAATGAAGCTTCTGTAAAAAATTATAAGATTTGGATAAATAAAATTCATGGTATCCTTCTTATTAGTAATTACTTAGAATTTGAACAAAAAATAAATTCATTTGATAGAAAATCATTAACAACAGAAATTTTTTATTTATTAAATTTAATCAATGAATTGGTTGTAAAATACACATCAAATTTAAATTTTAAAAGACTTTTTTTAGTTACAGAACACGAACAAGTAAGAATTGATTCAGAGGATCGAATCCAAATTTTAAAATTATTATTTGATGCAATTAGAACTGTTCCCAACGATAAAATGATTAAAAAAAAATCTATTGGAATAAAAGAAATTAATAAAAAAGTTCCTCGATGGTCATACAAATTAATCAACGATTTTGAACAACAGGAGGGGGAAACCGAAGAAACTGTGGTAGAGGATCATCAGATTCGTTCAAGAAAATCCAAACGTGTAGTGATTTTTACTGATAACCAACAAAATACTGATGCTTATACTAATACCAAAGAAACTAATAATACTGATCAAACAGGCGAAGTTGCTTTGATACGTTATTCCCAACAATCGGATTTTCGTCGAGACATAATCAAAGGCTCCATGCGCGCTCAAAGACGTAAAACAGTTACTTGGAAACTCTTTGAAGCAAATGCGCATTCCCCTCTTTTTTTGGACCGAATAGACAAATCTTTTTTTTTTTTTTTTTATATTTCTGAACGGATGAAAAAAATTTTAAAAAATTGGATGTGGAAAAACACAGAATTCACAATTTCGAATTATACAGAGAAAAAGACAAAAGAAAGCGCGAAAAAAAAAGAGGAGGACAAAAAAGAAGAAGACAAAAGAAAGGAGAAAGTGCGTATACAAATAGCGGAAGCCTGGGATAGTATTTTACTTGCTCAAGTAATGAGAGGTTTTTTATTAGTAACCCAATCAATTCTTAGAAAATATATTATATTACCTTCATTGATAATAGCTAAAAATATCGTCCGTATACTATTATTTCAATTTCCGGAATGGTATGAGGACTTAAAGGATTGGAATAGAGAAATGCATGTTAAATGTACCTATAACGGCGTTCAATTATCAGAAAAAGAATTTCCAAAAAACTGGTTAACAGACGGCATTCAGATCAAGATCCTATTTCCTTTTCGTCTTAAACCTTGGCACAGATCTAAGTTACGAGCCCCTTATAATGATCCAATGAAAAAGCAAGGTCAAAAAAATGATTTTTGTTTTTTAACAATTTTTGGAATGGAAGCTGAACTACCTTTTGGTTCTCCCAGAAAAAAACTTTCATTTTTTGAACCGATTTTAAAAGAACTCAAAAAAAAAATTAAAAAATTGCAAAAGAAATGTTTTATAATTCTAGGAATTTTTAAAGAACAAACAAAATTGTTTCTAAATGTCTCAAAAAAACCAAAAAAATGGATCATTAAAAACATTCTGTTTATAAAAGAAATAATAAAAGAACTCTCAAAAATAAACCCAATTGTATTATTTGGATTAAGAGAAATAGAAGTATATGAATTGAGTGAAATTAAAAAAGATTCAATAATCAGTAATCGGATGATTCAGGAATCGTCCATTCAAATTAGATCTCAGGATTGGACAAATTATTCATTAACAGAAAAAAAAATACAAGATCTGACTGATAGAATAAACACAATCATAAATCAAATAGAAAAAATTACAAAAGACAAGAAAAAGGGATTTATAACTTCAGATAGAAATTTGAGTTCTAACAAAATAAGTTATGATGATAAAAGATTGGAATCACAAAAAAATATTTGGCAGATATTAAAAAGAGGAAATGCTCGATTAATCCGTAAATCCCATTATTTTATAATATTTTTCATTGAAAAGATATACATAGATATCTTTCTATCTATGATTAATATTCCTAGTATCAATACACAACTTTTTCTTGAATCAACAAAAAAAATTATTAATAAAAACATTAACAGTAATGAAGCAAATCAAGAAAGAATTAATAAAACAAATCAAAGTTTAATTAAATTTATTTCGATTATAAAAGAGTCACTTTCTAATACTAATATTAGTCTTAGTCAAAAAAATTCAAAGACTTTTTTTGACTTATCTTACTTTTCACAAGCATATGTATTTTACAAATTATCACAAACCCAACTTATTAAGTTAGAGAAATTGAAATCCGTATTTCAATATAATGGAACCTCCCTTTTTCTTAAGAATGAAATAAAGGATTTTTTTGTTATAAGACAAGAACTATTTCATTCCGAATTAAGACCTAAGAATCTTCGCAATTCTGGAATGAATCAATGGACAAATTGGTTAAGGAGTCATTATCAATATCAATGTGATGTATCTCAAATTAAATGGTCTAGAGTAGTACCACAAAAATGGCGAAATATATTGAACTGTATAGCTCAAAATAAAGATTTATATAAAGATTTGTGTGATTTATATGAAAAAGATGAATTAATTCACTACGAAAAAAAAACAAAAATTGAAACAGATTTATTATTGAATCAAAAGGATAATTTTAAAAAACAATATAGATATGATCTTTTAGCATATAAATCTATAAATTCTGAAACTAAGAAGTACTCTTCAATTTATGGATCACCATTACAAGTAAAAACTAACCAAGATATTTTTTATAATTACAACACGCATAAACAAAAATCATTTAATATGGTAGAAGATGATATTCGAGATATGGATAAAAATACGGATAGAAAATTTTTTGATTGGAGAATTCTCGATTTTTGTCTTAAAACGAAGGTCGATATTGAGGCCTGGATCAATATTGATACTGACACTAACAGTAATAAATATACTAAGACTAGGGTTAATAAGTATCAAATAATTGATAAAATCAATAATAAGGGTCTTTTTTATCTCACACTTCAGCAAGATCAAAAAATCAACCTATCCAATCAAAAACCCCTTTTGGATTGGATGGGAATGAATGAAGAAATACTAAGTCGTCCCATATCAAATCTGGAACTTTGGTTCTTGCCAGAATTTGTGAGACTTTATAATACGTATAAAACGAAACCGTGGGTTATACCAATTAAATTACTACTTTTTAATTCTAATAAAAAAAAAAATGCTAGTGAAAACAAAAGCATCACTGGAAATAAAAAAAGAGATCCTTTTATATCAATATCGTCGAATGAAAAAAAATCTCTTGAATTAGAAAACCGAAATCAAGGAGAAAAAGAATCCACGGGCCAAGCAGATCTTAAATCAGCTCTTTCAAACCAAGAAAAAGATGTTGAAGAAGATTATACGGGATCGGACATGAAAAAACATAGAAATAAAAAGCAATACAAGATCAATACAAAAGCGGAGTTTGATTTCTTCCTAAAAAGGTATTTGTATTTTCAATTGAGATGGGATGATTCTTTAAATAAAAAAATAATCAATAACATCAACGTATATTGCCTCCTGCTTAGACTGATAAATCCAAGAGAAATTACTATATCCTCTATTCAAAGGGGCGAAATGAGTCTGGATATTTTGACGATTCAGAAAGATGTAACTCTTACAGAATTTATTAAAAGGGGATTTTTGATTATTGAACCAATTCGTCTAGCTATAAAAAATGATGGAAAATTTATTATGTATCAAACCCTCGGTATTTCATTAGTTCATAAAAGTAAACATCAAATAAATCAAAGATACCGAGAAAAAAAACATGTTGATAAGAATTCTGATGAAGTCATTACAAAACATCAAAAGATGACTGGAAATAGATATAAAAAAAATTATGATTTGTTTGTTCCTGAAAATATTTTATCGCCTAGACGTCGTAGAGAATTGCGAATTCTAATTTGTTTAAATTCTAAGAATAGACATAGAAAGGCATCTTTTTGTAATGGGAATGAGGTAAACAGTCAAGTTGTGGATAAAAGCAAAAAATATAAAAAAAAACTTATAAAATTAAAGCTATTTCTTTGGCCCAATTATCGATTAGAAGATTTAGCTTGTATGAATCGTTATTGGTTTAATACCAATAATGGCAGTTGTTTCAGTATGGTAAGGATACATATGTATCCCCGATTGAAAATTCATTAATAGTACATTTTTCCTATATTTCCCATACCATATTTGGTCTATGACGACAAAGAGATGCACGCATACATTGTCTTACATTCCATTCTGATACATGATACTAATTCAATGACATATCAATTAGATCTAGAATGAACAAAATTTTCTTATTTTAGGTCTAAACTTTTATCTTTTGTGAGTGAAGAAACCAACCATACTTTTGTATCCCCTTTCAAATCCAATTTTAAAATGAAAATAGGATTGAGTAAGTTTTATTAAATTAAAAAAATTAGAAATTAATAACGAAATACAAATTTTTGTATATACCAAATAAAAATTAGGGGCATTATTATTACTGATCAATAAAGATATCTATCAATAAAAAATATCTTAAAATAAAAAGAGGGGGGGGGAGAGAAAATTTCAGTTTATGGTAAAAAATTCATTCATCTCAGTTATTTCACAAGAAGAAAAAGACGAAAACAGAGGATCTGTTGAATTTCAAATAGTTAGTTTCACCAATAGGATACGAAGACTTACTTCACATTTACAATTACACAAAAAAGACTATTTATCTCAGAGAGGTTTACGTAAAATTCTGGGAAAACGCCAACGATTACTGTCTTATTTGTCAAAGAAAAATAGAATATGTTATAAAGAATTAATTAATCGGTTGGATATTCGGGAGTCAAAAACTCGTTAATTTTATTTTGGCATTTTGAATTATTTGATTTATTAGATCTTGAATTTTAATGAACTTTTTTTCGTTTTCAGCAATTCATGAAAGAATGAATCGAGGAAAAACCTATGAATATACCGGCTACAAGAAAAGACCTCATGATAGTCAATATGGGCCCCCACCACCCATCAATGCATGGTGTTCTTCGACTCATCATTACTCTAGATGGTGAAGATGTTATTGACTGTGAACCAATATTGGGTTATTTACACCGAGGAATGGAAAAAATTGCGGAAAATCGAACAATTATACAATATTTGCCTTATGTAACACGGTGGGATTATTTAGCTACTATGTTCACAGAAGCAATAACTGTAAACGGACCGGAACAGTTGGGAAATATTCAAGTACCTAAAAGAGCCAGCTATATCAGAATAATTATGTTGGAGTTGAGTCGTATAGCTTCTCATCTGTTATGGCTCGGTCCTTTTATGGCGGATATTGGTGCACAAACTCCCTTTTTCTATATTTTCAGAGAAAGAGAATTAGTATATGATCTATTCGAAGCTGCCACCGGTATGAGAATGATGCATAATTATTTTCGTATCGGAGGAGTAGCGGCCGATCTACCTCATGGCTGGATAGATAAATGTTTGGATTTCTGCGATTATTTTTTAACAAGAGTTGCTGAATATCAAAAACTTATTACACGAAATCCTATTTTTTTAGAACGAGTCGAGGGAGTAGGCATTATTGGTAGAGAGGAAGTAATAAATTGGGGTTTATCGGGACCAATGCTGCGAGCTTCCGGAATACAATGGGATCTTCGTAAAGTTGATCATTATGAATGTTACGACGAATTTGATTGGGAAGTACAGTGGCAAAAAGAAGGAGATTCATTGGCTCGTTATCTAGTCCGAATTGGTGAAATGATAGAATCCGTAAAAATTATTCAACAGGCCCTGGAAGGAATTCCAGGGGGACCCTATGAGAATTTAGAAATACGATACTTTGATAGAGAAAGGAATCCGGAATGGAATGATTTTGAATATCGATTTATTAGTAAAAAGCCGTCTCCTACATTTGAATTGCCGAAACAAGAACTTTATGTGAGAGTAGAAGCCCCAAAGGGAGAATTGGGAATTTTTCTCATAGGGGATCAGAGTGGTTTTCCTTGGAGATGGAAAATCCGCCCGCCGGGTTTTATCAATTTGCAAATTCTTCCGCGGTTAGTTAAAAGAATGAAATTGGCTGATATTATGACGATACTAGGTAGTATAGATATCATTATGGGAGAAGTTGATCGTTGAAATGATAATTGATACACCGGAAGTACAAGATATCGATTCTTTTTCTAGATTAGAATTTTTAAAAGAGGTTTATGGAATTCTATGGGTTCTTGTTCCTATTTTGACTCTTGTAGTGGGAATCACAATAGGCGTACTGGTAATTGTATGGTTAGAAAGAGAAATATCGGCAGGGATACAACAACGTATTGGACCTGAATACGCCGGCCCTTTGGGAGTTCTTCAAGCTCTAGCAGATGGGACAAAACTACTTTTCAAAGAAAATCTTTTTCCATCTAGGGGGGATACTCGTTTATTCAGTATCGGGCCATCCATAGCAGTCATATCAATTTTAGTAAGCTATTCAGTAGTTCCTTTTGGATATCACCTTGTTTTAGCGGATCTCAATATCGGTGTTTTTTTATGGATTGCCATTTCCAGTATTGCTCCGATTGGACTTCTTATGTCGGGATACGGGTCAAATAATAAATATTCCTTTTTAGGCGGTCTACGAGCTGCTGCTCAATCGATTAGTTATGAAATACCATTAACTTTATGTGTGTTATCAATATCTCTACGTGCGATTCGTTGATATATAGACATAAACTTTTCTCTATTCCTTCCTTTCAAGGAAAGGGTTGGAATGGATTGAGTAGATATCTTAATTTTTTTTTTATTCATTATTCGGGTTGATGAACTAAATCAAATAGTTATATGAGTGAAAGAAAACAGCTTATATATAAATTCGCAGTAAAAAGATTGATTCTCATTTTCTATGTATAAGAGTTAGAGAGTTAAGCGGAAATAAACATAAACAGAAGAGACCGTTTCCCCCAAGATTGGTTGATTAGTCATCCTGACTTGAAGCGGGTTCAAAAGATCAACCGTATTGAGTTTTCACTATAATTTTTATGTATTAGCATAACGGGGGATTGAGCAAAAACGAGTGGATGGTTAGAAACACGAACATATGTAAAGGATTAGTAATGGAGATTATGTAAATTCTCCAAAAGGACATTTTTACATAATATACAAACAAAGAATACTAATTGGGGCTTTAAGTTGGTAGAAATGATCAGGCAGTACTCCCCATGACACGATTCCAATCCAGAGTATACTCCTATCCACCGATTTAATAAATAACTATTCGAAACGAAATAATCCTTTACTTTATTTTGAAAGCCCTCTTTTTCTCAGAAATAGAAAGAAGAATAGGAACGAAAAAAAAAAAAAAAAAGATATACTTTTTTTATTCTTTGTTACTTTTATTCTTTCCCATATACATATTAATAGATATATAATTTGTGTCATAATTCATTAATTAATATAGAATTTTTTTTTTCGTACGTGAAACCAACGGGTTATTGATATTTTTACAAGAAGTATTTTATTGAACAGTTAAGTTATTACTGAACAAAGAAGAATTGAAATTGAAATTATTAAATTAAAGAAAGGATGAGATCAATTCAGAAGTACTTTTTTTATTTAATTTTGAATTAAAATAATTATAACAGACAGAATTCAATTGGTCTAATTTGGGACCGGCCGATAGTTATCCATCCTACAAACATATCAAGATTCAAAAAAGAATACTGACGCGGTCCCTATATTTATTTCTGGCCTTCAAGGAGCCGTATGAGGTGAAAATCTCATGTACGGTTCTGTAATAGCGATGGTAACAGTGATGGTATCACCGACTATAATTATCTAACAGTTCAAGTACAATTGATATTGTTGAGGCGCAATCAAAATATGGTTTTTGGGGATGGAATTTGTGGCGTCAGCCTATAGGGTTTATCATTTTTATTATTTCTTCCCTAGCAGAATGTGAGAGATTACCTTTTGATTTACCAGAAGCAGAAGAAGAGTTAGTAGCAGGTTATCAAACCGAATACTCGGGTATAAAATTTGGGTTATTTTATGTTGCTTCCTATCTAAACCTATTGGTTTCTTCATTATTTGTAACAGTTCTTTACTTGGGAGGTTGGAATATAGCTATTCCGGACATATATGTTTCTGAGCTTTTTGAAATAAATAAAACATGTGGAGTTTTTGGAGCGATAATTGGTATCTTTATTACATTAGCTAAAACTTATTTGTTCTTGTTCATTCCTATCACAACAAGATGGACTTTACCGAGGCTAAGAATGGACCAACTATTGAATCTTGGATGGAAATTTCTTTTACCTATTTCTCTCGGTAATCTATTATTAACAACTTCTTTCCAACTCTTTTCACTGTAAAGTAACATTCTATATTCACAACGTGTCTCAAACAAGAGAAATAAACAAACATAAAACTATTCATATATATATTAATGATATGTTCTCTATGGTAACTGGGTTCATGAATTATGGTCAACAAACAGTACGAGCTGCAAGGTACATTGGTCAAAGTTTCATGATTACTTTATCCCACGCAAATCGTTTACCCGTAACTATTCAATATCCTTATGAAAAATCAATCACCGCGGAGCGTTTCCGCGGTCGAATCCATTTTGAATTTGATAAATGTATTGCTTGTGAAGTATGCGTTCGTGTATGTCCTATAGATCTACCCGTTGTTGATTGGAAATTGGAAACTGATATTCGCAAGAAACGGCTGCTTAATTACAGTATTGATTTCGGAGTCTGTATATTTTGTGGTAATTGCGTTGAGTATTGTCCAACGAATTGTTTATCAATGACTGAAGAATATGAACTTTCTACTTATGATCGTCACGAATTGAATTATAATCAAATTGCTTTGGGTCGTTTACCAATGTCAGTAATTGACGATTATACAATTCGAACAATTTTGAATTCGCCTCAAATAAATAAGTAAATCTCTTATTAACGAATAATTTATAATTACTTTACTAATAACTAATATAGAAGGAATTTAGGTTTCTTTCGTGTTGTTTGGTCAATAACTACAAATACCAACTATTGATTGGTTGGTAAGAAACGCGTCTTAATTTGGATTGAAAATCCATTAATTAATATATCCATAATTGTTTTAAAATATATCGTTTAGAATTAGAACGACTCTTTCAGATAAAGAATGAAATTAGTCCAATAATAGTACTCACATTTATTCATATCCCTTAGTATTTATTTACTTAGGATTAAATTAGGAATTGCTCAAAAATCATAAAAAAAAAAAAAAAATTTCTGGTTGGGTCTCAATAAGGTCATGAAAAACATTTCTATTTATTTATCTCTTATTTTACATATAATGGATTTGCCCGGACCAATACATGATTTTCTTTTAGTCTTTCTGGGATCGGTTCTTATACTAGGAGGTATGGGGGTGGTATTATTTACCAACCCCATTTATTCTGCCTTTTCATTGGGAATGGTTCTTGTTTGTATATCCTTATTCTATATTCTATTAAACTCTTATTTTGTAGCTGCTGCACAACTCCTTATTTACGTGGGAGCTATAAATGTTTTAATCGTATTTGCTGTGATGTTCATGAATGGTTCAGAATATTACAAAGATTTGAATCTTTGGACCATTGGGGATGTGGTTACTTTGCCAGTTTGTACAAGTATTTTTGTTTTACTCATGATTATTATTACGGATACGTCATGGTACGGAATTATTTGGACTACAAGATCAAACCAGATTATAGAGCAAGATTTGATAAGTAATAGTCAACAAATTGGAATTCATTTATCAACAGATTTTTTTCTTCCATTTGAATTCGTTTCGATAATTCTTTTAGCCGCTTTGATAGGTGCAATTGCCGTGGCGCGACAGTAAAAAATTTATAGAATTAGCAATGCACATTAAACTCTGTTCGGTTTTATTACATTACATTTATTTCCCTTTAATTAAAGATTGTTTATGTCTAAAATAGAAATTATTCAATCTATTCTATTAATAATAGAAAATCTGCCTTTGTTCCGTACTTTTTTTTATTCTAGTCAATTGAATCTGTTGAATTGTTGTTCAGTTCATATTGAAATGAATCGAAATTGATAAGGAGTTGGTCAATGATGCTCGAACATGTACTTGTTTTGAGTGCCTACTTATTTTCTATCGGTATCTATGGATTGATCACGAGCCGGAATATGGTTAGAGCCCTTATGTGTCTTGAACTTATACTGAATGCGGTTAATATGAATTTCGTAACATTTTCTGATTTTTTTGATAGTCGCCAATTAAAAGGAAATATTTTCTCAATTTTTGTTATAGCTATTGCAGCCGCTGAAGCAGCTATTGGCCCGGCTATTGTTTCATCAATTTATCGTAACAGAAAATCAACTCGTATCAATCAATCGAATTTGTTGAATAAGTAGTATTAATCATATAAATTCTAATATTCATAAATTAGAATTACCATGACCATACATTAACGTAATAATACATGTTTTCAAAAATGTAAGAAATTAAAGTATCTTGGCTCTATCGCATGAGTCAATCCAGAAGTAGATTGATTAGAAAAATTATGATAAATTATTGATTCATCTGGTGTCTAAATATATGATTCATTTACAAGTTTACTAGATCGAAACTTTCTGACATTCAAAAATTTATAGATCCAAATGTCACATTCAGTAAAGATTTATGATACGTGTATAGGGTGTACTCAATGCGTGCGCGCCTGCCCAACGGATGTATTAGAAATGATACCTTGGGACGGGTGTAAAGCTAAGCAAATTGCTTCTGCTCCAAGAACAGAGGACTGTGTCGGTTGTAAGAGATGTGAATCCGCCTGTCCGACAGATTTCTTGAGTGTTCGAGTTTATTTATGGCATGAAACAACTCGAAGTATGGGTCTGGCTTATTAATACGTTCCAGAAAACCCTACTTGAATACATTTGATTTTTTTACCTTTACCGACAAAAACCCGCGCTCAAAAACTATTTATTTTGAGCACGGGTTTTTCTGGTCCAAGTTTATCTTGTTTTTACCATGAATAATTTTCCTTGGTTAACGCTAGTTGTAGTTTTGCCAATATTCGCGGGTTCCTTAATTTTCTTTCTCCCTCATAGAGGAAATAAGAAAATGCGGTGGTATACTATAGGTATATGCATAATAGAACTCCTTCTAACAACCTATGCATTCGGTTATCGTTTCCAATTGGATGATCCATTAATGCAACTGACAGAGGATTATAAATGGATCGATTTTTTTGATTTTTACTGGAGATTGGGAATAGATGGAATTTCTATAGGACCCATTTTACTGACAGGATTTATCACAACTTTAGCTACTTTAGCGGCTCGGCCGATTACTCGAGATTCCCGACTATTCCATTTTCTGATGTTAGCAATGTATAGCGGTCAAATAGGACCATTTTCTTCTCGAGACCTTTTACTTTTTTTCATCATGTGGGAGTTAGAATTAATTCCAGTTTATCTACTTCTATCCATGTGGGGGGGAAAGAAACGTTTGTATTCAGCTACAAAATTTATTTTGTACACTGCAGGAAGTTCCGTTTTTTTATTAATGGGAGTTTTGGGTATTGGTTTATATGGTTCCAATGAACCAACATTAAATTTTGAAACATCAGCTAATCAATCGTATCCTGTAGCACTGGAAATAATATTCTATATTGGATTTCTTATTGCTTTTGCTGTCAAATCACCGATCATACCCTTACATACATGGTTACCAGACACCCATGGAGAGGCACATTACAGTACTTGTATGCTTTTAGCCGGAATCTTATTAAAAATGGGAGCATATGGATTGGTTCGGATCAATATGGAATTATTACCCCACGCCCATTCTATATTCTCTCCCTGGTTGATTATAGTAGGCACAATTCAAATAATCTATGCAGCTTCAACATCTCCCGGTCAGCGTAATTTAAAAAAAAGAATAGCCTACTCTTCTGTATCTCATATGGGTTTCATAATTATAGGAATTGGTTCTATAAGCGATACAGGACTCAACGGAGCCATTTTACAAATAATCTCTCACGGATTTATTGGCGCTGCGCTTTTTTTCTTGGCCGGAACGAGTTATGATAGAATACGTCTTGTTTATCTCGACGAAATGGGCGGAATGGCTATCGCAATTCCAAAAATATTCACGACTTTCAGTATCTTATCAATGGCTTCTCTTGCATTACCGGGCATGAGCGGTTTTGTTGCCGAATTGTTAGTTTTTTTTGGAATACTTACTAGTCAAAAATATCTTTTAATGACAAAAATATTAATTACTTTTGGAATGGCAATTGGAATGATATTAACTCCTATTTATTCATTATCTATGTTACGCCAGATGTTCTATGGATACAAGCTTTTTAATGCCCCAAACTCTTATTTTTTTGATTCTGGACCGCGAGAATTATTTGTTTCGATCTCTATCCTTTTACCTGTAATAGGTATTGGTGTTTATCCCGATTTCGTTTTATCATTATCAGTTGACAAGGTCGAAGCTATTATATCCAATTATTTTTTTCGATAGTTTTTGTGAGTAAACCAAAAAATGAAACTGAAATCCCATGATTTTAAAAATGGTTGATTGTACAATAAAAAAATGAGTCTTTTATATTCTTTTAAGTAAAATAAAAAAATTGGAATTCTATTATAACTAGATATCTTTTGAATTTGTGAGAACCGTTTGAATCAAGTAATGGAAATGATTCAAATGGTTCTTGATTGTTTACATGAAGTTTTCGTATATATACCTGTATGACGTCCTATGTTTATATTCGTCAAGTCTTTTATTCAATTAGATGTTAATGGAAATGAACCATAACTATGCAACCCTATTCCTAATAGATTAACCCCAAAATAGCATATCCAAATTATAAGAAAGCCCATTGAGGCCACAATTGCAGAATTTACACTTTCAAAATTTTTATTTGTTCTAATATGTAAATAAATAGCGAATATGGTCCAAGTAATAAATGCCCAAGTTTCCTTTGGATCCCAATTCCAATATGATCCCCATGCTTCATTAGCCCATACTGCTCCCGAAAGAATACCTACGGTTAAAAGGATAAACCCTAGACTAATAATACGATAACTCCAACGATCCAATTGTTGAATCAATTGATACCTGTAATAATTTTGAGACGAAATAAAAGAAGTGTTTCGTAAGACATTGTTTCTTTCGTTCACGTATTGAATCTCACTAAAGTAAACTGACTCATTTTCTAAATTATTGCTTTTACTAAAAATCCTTATGAATTTTCGAAATGTAATGACTAGAAGAGCTAGTGATAATAATGATCCACACAAAAGAGCTGCATAGCTCAATACCATCATACTTACGTGCATCATTAACCAATGGGATTGGAGAGCGGGTACTAATATCGCGGATTGATGCATTTCAGTTAAAAGACCCGAAGTAGCAAAACCTTGAGTAAAAATAGCACTTGGCGCGGTTATTGCGCTTAAATGGTTTTTATGTTTTTTAAAATATGGAATAATATGAATAAAGGAAAAACTCCACGAAAGAAAAATAAATGATTCATATAAATCACTTAATGGTAAATGCCTCAAATACATCCAACGAGTAACTAATAATCCTGTTATGCAGAAAAAAGTAGCTATCATCCCCCTTTCTGACGAATCATCTAGTCCTACGATTTCATCGACTAATAAAATTATCAAATGAATTGTAATTACAATTGAAACGATCGAAAAGGATATATGAGTTAATATATGCTCTAAAGTTGAAAATATCATAAAAATTATTAAATTAATAAAGGCGTCCCTCAATTATAGGAATTGAAATCGGGAATTGAATTCATTATAGGACTTACTCTATGCCATGCCGCCACTCGGACTCGAACCGAGATGCTCTAGCACTGCTTCCTAAGAGCAGCGTGTCTACCGATTTCACCATAGCGGCTTATTCGAAATCATAATAACCTATTTTTATTCAATCGTCGAGCTTGAAGGAGTTAATTCAATCCAATATTTTTTTTTTAGGAAACCATTCAAATTGATGAATAAAAACTTGTTTAAAAATTAGGGATTAAAACGTTTCCGTTAACGTTAATAATATTGATTTTTCTTATTATTATCTTTTTATTTAGTTATCTTATTATTATCTTTTTATTTAGTTATTTAGTATTTTAGGATGTCAATTTTATTTAACTGAACTAACAATGTATTTTTTCGTAGGCTATTACTTTATGCTCTCCTAAAACTAAAATGTAACAGTTGTAACTAGATAATTTTTACTTCAATCCCTGGATATAAGTAAAAAAAAATGTTCTGCCTCGTTTGCATTTTTTAATGATTAATTTCTTTTATCATTTATTTTATTAATCTAAAATAAAAAATTCATTTTATCGATTAATAAAAAAATAGAATTTTTATATAACACAATTTTAGCGATACACTCAAAAGATTTATGTAAATATTTGCATAGTTAGGTTGCGTTAGGATTTTTTGTTGTGTAGAGAATTTGCGTTAAGATTTAGCAAACCCATTAAGTTAGGTATTTGGGATGGTCGTATTAATCATATAAAAAAATTTCGTATAGAAATTGTACCGTACTTCAAAATATTTTCTAAATTTTTTAATTAATATACATATATTATATCTTGATCGATCTTCCAATCGAAACATAGGATCTAAAATAGTCAAAATTGGCGCATTCGTCATATAACTACCTAAAAATAACGGGGCTTTTATTAATTTAATTGGGTTTAAGGAATTTATATAGTGATAATAATTTCTAAAACCCAAAATAATGGTTTAAAAGATTATAAAAAACATTTTAAACTTAATCAATTAGTTTCAACGACCTCTTCTTTATAATATAAAATCAAAAATATAACTAAAAAAAAATTCTTTTTATTATTGAGTAAGGGCGATGGGGAAAGTGATAATCCCCATCCGGAAAATGATAAAACATACTAAAATGAAAGGCGAAACCTTGCGCTTGCGTTTACCCCTTTTTCAAACAAAAAAGTACCATTCATTTTTAGAATTCAGTAGACAACAGAATTCTTATCTATATCAGAAACGAAAGAAAAATTTGGCTTCAAATTAAAGTAAAACAAATTCAATTTTATATTCGTTTAAATTAAAACATTATGAGACTAATTCTTTTTTCTTTTTTTTTTTATTTTTAATGTATATTGTTTATATTGTAATTTATCTTATATATTAATATTTATTCTTTTACTATACTATTATGATGTTAATATTAATTATATTTTACTATACTATTATTATTAATTATATTTTACTATACTATTATGATGTTAATATTAATTAGAATTGATAAATATTAATTAGAATTGATAAATATTATTAGAATTGATAAATATTATTTATCATTTTTATAACTTATAAATCTTATAAATAAACTATAAACAAAATTATATCACTTTATTAGTTATTAGAACGATTCAGATTATTTATTTCTTACACAAAAAAAACTTTTAGAACTCCCGGTAGAAAGAGATTTCGCTAACGAAAAAGCTTTCAATGCTGCCCTATATCCCTTCCTTTTCCAAATATTTTTACGAATACGCTTTTTTGAAATAGAGGTGCGCTTTTTTGGAACTGCCATTAAAAAGTTATAATAGGTTTTTCGGTTGGATGTGAAAGACATCTATTGTTCAAAATCAATTGTTCTTTACTATTCTCTATCTATTTTTTCTCTAAATTAGACTCCAAAAAAAAGGGGGGGGGGGGTAAAAATCACATAAAATATTAATAAGAACGATAAGGTACACTATGCCAAATAGATTGAAGTTGATAAAATAAAAAAAAATAATAATAAAAAAAAAAAAAAAAAAGAAAGATTGTCCGTTTCGTTTTCTTTCTATTTTCGTCGTGTTACATTTATACATGTAATAAAAAAATCTAAAAGTTTAATAACCCAACCCTTCTCCCGCTTAATTAAAAAAGAAAAAAACTTTAATAATTTTTTCTATTATATTAATTAATTTAATATTAATTTAATTCTTCAAGCTCGAAGAAAGAGTCCACAAAATTTTAATTATCAAATGAGACTAGTAGTTAATCTGTTAAAGGATACAAAATACATAATTTAAAGGCATTTTATTTGCCCCCCCCTTTTTTTTCCGTAAAATTAAAGTGTTGGATATCATAGCATTTCCTACAAATAGCTTTTATTGTAATGGAAGACAAACAATTAGTTACAAAACAAATTGGTTAATGATTCTAAATAACCGAATTACAATAAATAGTTTTAGTTATGGGCTTTATGATTCATATCAAATACTGTTTTTGGTATAATTATTTATCCTTGTTCTATAGATATAAAAAAATTATTGTAATACGTAATAATTAAAATGAAAATTAGAATTTTCATTTTTTATCTTCATAAAATTTTATTTAAAAATTTGAATTTAATATTTCAGTATTAATAAAATTAAATACGGATTTTTTTTTCACTAGTGACTTATTTATATCATTTGACCAATTATAACCTCTTGATTTTAAATATTTGAAGTAGTTTGGAAAGATTCAGAATAATTAAGGCTAGAAAATTCTATTTAAGTTTTATTTTATATATCTTAATTTTTTTTTATTAACCGACCCCTTTCAAAAGAAAATAAATAAGAACCGGTGACTCAGAAACAATTAATTAAGATAATTTTTTTTTTTATTTTTTTATGGAATATACATATCAATATTCATGGATTATACCTTTCATTCCACTTCCAGTTCCTATCTTAATTGGAACAGGACTTCTACTTTTTCCAACGGCAACAAAAAATCTTCGCCGTATGTGGGCTTTTCCTAGTGTTTTATTATTAAGTATAGTTATGGTTTTTTCAGCCCTTTTTTCTATTCAGCAAATAAATAAAAATTCTGTCTATCAATATGTATGGTCTTGGACCATCAATAATGATTTTTCTTTAGAATTTGGCTGCTTGGTTGATCCACTTACTTCTATTATGTCGATATTAATCACTACTGTTGGAATTATGGTTCTTATTTATAGTGACAATTATATGTCTCATGATCAGGGATATTTGAGATTTTTTGCTTATATGAGTTTTTCCAATACTTCAATGTTGGGATTAGTTACTAGTTCTAATTTGATACAAATTTATATTTTTTGGGAATTAGTTGGAGTGTGTTCTTATCTATTAATAGGTTTTTGGTTCACACGACCCAGTGCCGCGAATGCTTGTCAAAAAGCGTTTGTAACTAATCGTGTCGGGGATTTTGGTTTATTATTAGGAATTTTGGGTTTTTATTGGATAACAGGTAGTTTCGAATTTCGGGATTTGTTTGAAATATTCAATAACTTGGTTTATAATAATGAAGTTAATTTTTTATTTGTTACTTTATGCGCCTCCCTATTATTTGCCGGCGCTGTTGCTAAATCCGCCCAATTTCCCCTTCATGTATGGTTACCTGATGCCATGGAAGGGCCTACCCCCATTTCGGCTCTTATACATGCCGCTACTATGG